TCGCGGTTTTCATACGATATCCGCGACTCCTCTCGATTTGTAATTCAATACGCAAATCAATTGGTTTCGTCAGGCTAGCTATATGCTGTGCAGTATCAACTATTTCTACAGAAGTTGGTAAGATGATATCTTGAGCAGTTACTTCCACAGAAGTTGGTAAGATGATATCTCGAGCGGTTACGATTTCAGGACCCCTGGCGCAAATGGATGCGTTGCGAGTTCCATACAGATCACTTCTCAATACAATTTCTTTCAAATTCATTAAAATTTCATATACTGATTCTTCAACACCAAATATCATAGAATATTCGTGTGGTGCGTTTTCAAATTTTGCACGCGTGATACACGTTCCTTCTACTTCCCCAAGCAAAGCTCTTCGCATCGCGATACCTATAGTATCTGCTTGGCCTTTCATAAGTGGAGACAAAATGAAACGGCTATAATGAAGTCGCTTATTGTCGATTCTCGATTCAATACACTTCCAACGGGGTGTCCTAGTGGATACTTCGAATTTTTCTCGAGTCATTTTTTTTTTTTTTTTTTTTTTAATAAAAAAAGTTCTATGATAGATAAAGAAAGTGTAAGTAATATTTTCTTTTTTTTTTTTTCATTTTTTTTCAGCTGATTGAAGTGTTTCTTTCTATATACTTGAAATCTGCTCAATTATTATTTCTACACACGTCTTTTTTTAGGAGGCCTACATCCATTATATGGAATAGGGGTTACGTCATGTATGGAACTTACTCGTATACCACTTTTACGAATAGTTCGTAATACTGCATCTCTTCCGATACCAGCACCCTTTATCCTGACTTCTGCTCGTTTCATACCCTGATCCACTACTGTACGAATAGCGTTTCCTGCTGTGGTTTGGGCAGCAAATGGTGTCCCTTTTCTTGGTCCTCTGAATCTACAAGTACCAGCGGAGGACCAAGAAACCACCCGACCTAGCACATCTGTAACAGTAACAATAGTATTGTTGAAACCCGCTTGAACATGAATAATTCCCTTTGGTATTCTACGTCCACTCTTACGTGGACCAATACGCCCCCACCTACGTGAACCAATTCTTGGTCTAGTTTTTGTCATATTTTATCATCTCATAAATAGGAGTCAAAGATATACGGATATATCCATTTCATATCAAAACGGATCCTTTATTTGTCCATCGGGTCCTTTAGAAAATCTCTTTTTATTTTTAGAGAGATTACTTTTGTCTCTGTTTATGTCTCGGATTGAAACAAATTACTACAATTCGTCTCCTCCTACGGAGCAGTCGACATTTTTCACAAATTTTACGAACCGAGGCCCTTATCTTCATATTTTTTATTCCTTACCTTAATTCCGAATCTACTCCTTGTAAGAAAATAAATCTCTTGAAATTTTGAACCTCGAATTGTATTTCCACGAAGGAATGTTTAAAAAGTCACCCACACCTAATTGTTCCTAATTGTTGTTCGAATCTTTATCTTTATTTTTCTCTTTATCTTTATCTTTCTTGGGAAGTCTATAAACTATACGTCCCCTGGTTGAATCATAGGGACCCACCTCAACTAGAACTCTATCTCCTGGTAGTATCCGTATAAAATTTCGTCGGATCTTCCCCGAAATATAACCGAGAATCAGATCCTCGTTATCTAAACGAACCCGAAACATACCATTTGAAAGCGATTCAGTAATTAAACCCTCATAAATCGATTTTTTTTCTTTCTCTTTCATTTTGAGTAACCTCCTTGAACCAGAAACTAATAAAATAAAGGTAAGGACGGGTGATATTAAACAACCTATCCTTCCTCTCTTTTTTCATAAAGAGACGAAGTTGCGGATCCAATTCGGATACCAGAGGGATCACCATATATAACACAAAACCTCCCCTCCAATTCCTTCTAGTCTAGCTTCTCGATCTGTCATTATACCTCGAGAAGTCGAAAGAATTACAATTCCCATTCCACCGAAAATTCTAGGAATTCGTTGATAGTTGGAATAGATTCGTAGACCGGGTCGGCTGATACGCTTGAAAATCTTTCTATATGTTCCTTTCCTATTTCTTCTATGTCGCAGGGTTGAAACCAAGAAAGATTTGTTGTTTTCCCGATGTTTTCTAACGTTTTCAAGAAAACCCTCTCGTAGAAGTATTTTCACAATGCTTTCGGTGATCTTAGTGGATGCTATTCGAACCATTCCTTTTTTTTCCGTGTCGGCATTTCTTAGAAAAGTTAATATATCGGCAATAGTATCCCTATTCATGTCGAACTAGAATTATCGGTGCTTCCTCGTTTTGATATAATCAACATGTTCTGTTTTTTTTTTTTTTTTATGTAAATTTTACATTATTTACAAATTGTTAAAAGTATATGCCTAAAACACAATCTACTGGTTGATCTATTTCAGATAACCGACTATATCATAGTTCCACCCACTAGTATTTAGAATACCTCAGGAGCTAATGAGACTATTTTAGTAAAATTCAACTGTCTCAATTCTTGAGCGATTGCTCCAAAAACTCGAGTTCCTTTTGGATTTCCTTCTTTATTAATGACAACTGCTGCATTGTCATCATATCGTATTATCATACCGTCGTCACGTCGGAGTTCTTTACGGGTACGTACGATTACAGCTCTGATCACTTCTGATCTTTCGAGAGGCATATGGGGCACTGCCTCTTTGATTACAGCAACAATAACGTCACCAATACGAGCATATCGGCGATTACTAGCTCCTATGATTCGAATACACATCAATTCTCGAGCCCCGCTGTTGTCCGCTACATTCAAATGGGTTTGAGGTTGAATCATATCATTTTATTTTATTTATTTTATTTTTTGAATTGAATCTCTTCTTTCAATGCCAAGGTCGAAGGAAAAAAGAAAGAAATATTGTCTGTCCAAAAATAGAAATAAGGAAATCTAAATCTGCGATTGTCTTTTTCATCACAAATATCCGGTTCCACACTCCTATCTTGCAATAATGAATTGCGTTCGTATAGGCATTTTGTATGCAGCTATTGAAATAGCTGCTCTGGCTACCGTTTCGGATACTCCACCCATTTCATAAAGTATTCGACCCGGTTTAACAACGGATACCCAGTATTTGGGGGCTCCTTTCCCCGAACCCATACGTGTTTCCGTAGGTTTTACAGTCACGGGTTTGTCGGGAAATATACGTACCCATATTTTTCCACCGCGGCGCGCATATCGTGTTATTGCTCGTCTCCCAGCTTCTATTTGTCTAGATGTGATCCAAGCGGGTTCAAGTGCCTGAAGAGCATATTTCCCGAAACAAATATGATTGCCTCGATAAGATATTCCCTTCATTCTTCCTCTATGTTGTTTACGGAATCTGGTTCTTTTGGGGTTATAGTTGATGGTTGTTTCTCAATCCCATCTCTACTGCAGAACCGGACATGAGAGTTTCTTCTCATCCAGCTCCTCGCGAATGAAACGATTCAACAATATTACAGATACACGTGTATTTTTTTTTTTTTGAAAAAAAAAAAAAAAAATACACTAAATCGTGGGATTTATTGATATGGAATCTGTTACATAGGAATCTGTATATCTTGTATACTTTATGTATACGGATATATAGATCTTTCTATATTTCTATATATTTCTTCTATATATTTGTATATATCTATATATTTGTATATATATAGAAATTCCTTTCTTTTTTTGTTTATAACGAATCCTTGACCCTTACCGAATCGGCTAATAATTTGCAATTCAATAGGGATTTCGCGGGCGAATATTTACTCTTTTCATATTTGCTTCATTTGTAGGGTTAACCCATCGCCTCTCATAATAAATCAATGGGTTCCCGGTTGGTTCCGCCATCCCACCCAATGATTCGTTGGAATTCTGTTTTCAATAGAATCTTCTGCAGTCATAGGTTCCGTCGTTCCCATAGCTTCTCGATTAATGGCTAGGCCTGACTCTGCAATGGAGCTCCACAATTCCATTTCGTTCCCAAGTCAATTCCCTCAGTCTCTATTGACTCGAAGCTCTTTATTATTTGTATTTTTTTCTATGAATTGTCTAATTATGGAAGAATCCGTATTAATGCTTTATCACAATGCCTTTTATTAGTATGAGATTTTTTATAATAGACCATACATATTGGAATTCTATATCATTTAGATTTTCCTTCTCTCTTTCTCTCATCCTTCCATTTACCCATACCCCTCCATTTTCACTTCACAACCCATAATGAATGAGATTTTTCATTTATGAAAAAAAAAAGATTTCAGTTGCTACAACTATATGATTGACACACCATATAGTAACTGGTTCCTTGGATATCGATAATACGAAGCAATGAGCTGGTTATAAGTTCTATAGTTATTAGTTAGGGTCCAGTCCATTTTTTGGATTCCCAACTCTAAAGAAAAACCAACGAGTCACACACTAAGCATAGCAATTCGACCAAAAGTTCAATCAAATTTTTTATTCAACCCTATATAATTATAATTACTCACTTTTCATTGAAGGTAAAAAGAATAGTTTGCCCTTTTTTGTTCTATCACTGAATAGAATGGCAAGGATAGTCCCATCATTGCTTGTCTACAAATATCCAAATTTTGATTCCTAATACTCCATAGATAGTTCGAACTGTATAGGAACAATGATCAATTTTAGCTCGAATGGTTTGTAGGGGTACCCTACCTTCTCTGATCCATTCGACGCGTGCAATTTCTTTTCCGTCGATACGCCCTGCTATTTGCACTTGAATTCCTTTTGTATCTGCTTTTTTAGTTAATTCAATAGCTTTTTTCATTGCCTTTCGAAAGGAAACTCTATTCTTTAATTGTAGAGCTATATATTCTGCAAGAAAATTAGGTTGTCTATAAGGTTTTTTAACTTTTGTAATAGCAATGTTAAGTTTCCAGTTCACAGAATTCAATCCCTTTTGTACATTGATCTGTAATTCTTTAATTCCTCGCGTTCGACTCTCTTTTAATAAATTTGGGGATCCAATATGGATAATGATCTGAATCAAATCGA